CCATACATATTGATAGATAAAACTTCTATTTATTTGTTGAATAGAGAGATAGACGGAAAGAAGCAGAACCATGCTTAACAGTAAAATACTAGGGAAAGCCCACACACGACGCAGATTTTTTGTTGCTGTCGGAAAAAGTACAAATCCCATTCCTATTAGAATAGGAACTGGTAGTGGAATGAAAGGTATAATCCATGAATATTGATATGTATATTCCATAAAACAACCTTGTTTTATTCTTAATTAATTGTTTCTGATTCACCGGCTCTTATGTCTTTTTTTATTATAATTATTATATTAAATTGATATTTATTATAATAATAGATAATTGTATTGACTTTTTGTTATTATGTGTATTGACTTTTTGTTATTATGAATTTCAATTCATATTAATTTAATAGATGTTTAGTATTAATATTAGAATATTCTATTTTATATTGAGTATATTGAAATAGAAAGGAAAATCCTTCTGAGGATCCCATAACTTGACCCCCCCCCCAAAAAAAAAAAATGATTTGCGTTTTGATTGAAATTTTGATAATCATTAACTAATTCATCAGCGAGCTGCTTGAGTGTCTTTTTTTTTTTTTTTTTGAATAGAAATCTTTTTTATTTCCAAGAAAGAATAAAAGATTTTCCACTTCTCTTTCAAAAACATATAGAAGAAAGAGACTTCAAATAAAAAGGTTCAATTACTAATGATTAACGACTCGTTTGATTTTTCATTTGAATTTCAAAATGAAAAATCGGCGGACTCGCTTTTTGAACTTGATCGGTGTAATATAAAAAAAGATTGAAATAATAAGGACTGGTATTTTTTGAAACCTTTCGATCGATTTTTTATTTGTATCTGTTTAAATAGAGGAACACAAGAATAGATAGGGATATTCAAAAAAGACTTTAGAATTTTGTGTTCCATTTTGATCCACCGGAAAACCAAAGAAAAATACAATTTTTTTGCAGAATAGATGTCTTTCACATCCAACTCTAGAAATGAATAACTTGGTTTTAAAATTTTCATGGCAGTTCCAAAAAAACGCACTTCTATATCAAAAAAACGTATTCGTAAAAATATTTGGAAAAAAAAGGCATATTGGACAGCCTTGAAAGCTTTTTCGTTAGCGAAGTCTATTTTTACTGGAAATTCTAAAAGTTTTTTCTCCTCGAAATTCAAAGTTATAGATTAGTATTTTTTTGGATTAGTATTTTTTTGAAGAAAAAAAAAAAAAGAATCAAACCCGAGATTAACTAATATTAATCCTAAAATGGTACTTTTTTGTTTGAAATCGAAAAAAATAAAAGATGGAACGTTTCACTGTTTATTAATTGAATGTAGTTGATTATTTCCGAATGGGGAGTCTTACTTTCCCCATCCATTTACTTTTCACACTAATGGAATGTAAAATAGAATAAAAAAATTCGAAAAATTTCGATACTACACTACTAACCAAGTTTCTGTTTATATAGTTAGACTCTAGACTATATAATATATACAATTCAAAAAAAAAAATATCAAATGGAATCCTTCAATCTTGACGATTAATCTACAAATAGATTAGTATTAGTTCAACTACGCCGGCCGCTATGGTGAAATCGGTAGACACGCTGCTCTTAGGAAGCAGTGCTCAAGCATCTCGGTTCGAGTCCGAGTAGCGGCATGTGCTCTTCTAAAAGCGATACAATAAGGCCTATAATGAATTCAATTCTGAATTTGAATTCATTATATATAATTGAGTACCCCCCCCCCTTTTTTATGACATTTTCTACTCTAGAACATATATTAACTCATATATCCTTTTCGCTCGTTTCAATTGGAATTACAATTTTTTTAATAACCTTATCAGTCGATGAAATCATAGGACTATATGATTCGTCAGAAAAAGGCATGATAGCAACTTTTTTATGTATAACAGGATTATTAGTCACTCGTTGGGCTTATTCGGGCCATTTTCCATTAAGTAATTTATATGAATCATTACTTTTTCTGTCATGGAGTTTATCAATTATTCATATGGTTCCCTATTTAAAAAAAAAGAAAAGTTATTTAAAGACAATAACCTCGTCAAGTACTATTTTTACCCAGGGCCTTGTTACTTCAGGTCTTTTAAGTGAAATGCAGCAATCCGAAATATTAGTACCTGCTCTCCAATCCCAATGGTTAATGATGCACGTAAGTATGATGGTATTAGGCTATGCAGCTCTTTTGTGTGGATCATTATTATCAGTAGCTCTCTTAGTCATTACATTTCGAAAAGCTCTACGAATTATTAGTAAAAAGAAAGCAGTTTTAACGGATTCATTTTCCTTTGTCGAGATCCAATATATGAATGACCCAAGCAATGTTTTACTAAGCACTTCTTTTATTTCTTCTAAAAACTATTACAGGGCTCAACTGATTCAACAATTAGATCAGTGGAGTTCTCGTATTATTAGTCTAGGATTTATCTTGTTAACCATAGGTATTCTTTCCGGAGCAGTATGGGCTAATGAGGCATGGGGATCCTATTGGAATTGGGATCCAAAAGAAACTTGGGCATTTATTACTTGGACCATGTTTGCGATTTATTTACATATTCGAACAAATCCAAATTTGGGAAGTGTAAATTCCGCAATTGTGGCTTTTCTGGGCTTTATTATAATTTGGATATGCTATTTTGGGGTCAATTTATTAGGAATAGGCTTACATAGTTATGGTTCATTTAATTTACATTAACCCATTAACATATAATTTAATGAAATAGATATATATATATCTAGAAATACAAAAAAGAAATCGACTATTTAGTCAAAATTTGTTAAATAAAATAAGAAATCAAAATATCTATTCTATATAATAGATAAGATAGAATCAAAATATATATAGTATAAATAGAAAATCAGTAAAAATATAAGAATAAGATAAGAAAACTTCGTATAAGGTGCACGAACCATTTGAATCAAGTAGTGTAGTGATTCAAATGGTTCTCCCAAAGACCAAATCGATTCGGTTCCAATTCATTTTTCCTTCTGATTATTATTCTTATTTTTACTTAAGTTATTATTCTTATTTTTACTTAAGTTAAGTATTTAAGTTAAGTATTTAAGTGAAAACTTTAGAGAAAATCGAATTTAAGAGAAAAAGGACTTCTTTCTCATTGTACACCGAACAATATTCAAACTAATAGGATTCGTTTTCCATTTATTTTTTTTTCTTGAAAACTATCGAAAAAAAAAATGAGATATAATAGCTTCCACTTTGTCAACCGATAATGACAGAACGAAATCTGGATAAATACCAATCCCAATTATTGGTAGAAGGAGAGAGATCGAAACAAATAACTCTCGCGGACCAGAATCAAAGAAATAAGAGTTTGGAACATTAAATAGCTTGTATCCGTAGAACATTTGGCGTAACATAGATAATGAATAAATAGGAGTTAATATCATTCCAATTGCCATAAAAAAAGAAATTATTATTTTTGGCATTAACAGATACTTTTGACTAGTAATTATTCCAAAGAATACTAATAATTCGGCAACAAAACCGCTCAGGCCCGGTAATGCAAGGGAAGCCATCGATAAGATACTGAACATCGTAAATAATTTTGGAAGGGGGATAGCCATTCCACCCATTTCATCGAGATAAAGAAGGCGTATTCTATCATAACTCGTTCCGGCCAAGAAAAAAAGAGCCGCCCCAATAAATCCATGAGAGATTATTTGTAAAATGGCTCCATTAAGTCCCGTATCGCTTAGAGATCCAATGCCAATAATTATGAAACCCATATGAGATATAGAGGAATAGGCTATTCTTTTTTTTAAATTACGTTGCCCAGGAGATGTTGAAGCTGCATAGATTATTTGTATTGCCCCTACTATAATCAACCCGGGAGAAAATAGGCAATGAGCATGAGGTAATAATTCCATATTGATTCGAACCAACCCATAAGCTCCCATTTTTAATAAGATTCCAGCTAGAAGCATACACGTACTATAATGTGCTTCCCCGTGTGTATCTGGCAACCATGTATGTAAGGGTATAATCGGCAATTTGACAGCAAAAGCAATAAGAAATCCCACATAGAATATGACTTCGAGTGCCACAGGATACGACCGATTAGCTAATGTTTCAAAATTGAGTGTTGGTTCATTGGAACCATATAAACCAATACCCAGAACTCCTATTAATAGAAAAATGGACCCCCCCGCAGTATACAAAATGAACTTTGTAGCTGAATAGAGACGTTTCTTTCCCCCCCACATTGATAGAAGTAGATAAACGGGAATTAATTCGAACTCCCACATTAGGAAAAACAGTAAAAGGTCTCTAGAGGAAAATGATCCTATTTGACCGCTGTACATTGCTAACATCAAAAAATGGAACAATCGAGCATCTCGAGTAACTGGCCAGGCCGCTAAAGTAGCTAAAGTGGTAATAAATCCTGTTAATAAAATGGGTCCTATAGAAAGCCCATCTATTCCTAATCTCCAATAAAAATCAAAAAACTGGATCCATTTATAATTCTCTGTTAGTTGGGTTAATGGATCGTCCAGTTGGAAATGATAACAGAATGTATAGGTTGTTAAAAGAAGCTCTAAAATACATATACATAAAGTATACCATTTCATGACCTTATTACCTCTATGAGGTAGTAAGAAAATGAAAGAACCCGTCAATATGGGAAAAACTACAATTATTGTTAACCAAGGAAAATAATTCGTGGTAAAGGCAAGATAAACTTGGACCAAAAAACCCCGCGCTCAAAAATACAAATAATATATATATATATTCTTTTGTATTTTTGAGTACGGGGTTTTATCGGTAAAAAAAGAAACTGTATTCAAAATGTATTGAAGTGGTTTTTTCTGGAACGTATTAATAAGCTAGACCCATACTTCGAGTTGTTTCATGCCATAAATAAACTCGAACGCTCAAAAAATCCGTTGGACAGGCGGATTCACATCTCTTACAACCAACACAGTCCTCTGTTCTTGGAGCAGAAGCAATTTGCTTGGCTTTACACCCATCCCAAGGGATCATTTCTAATACGTCCGTCGGGCAGGCACGCACACATTGAGTACATCCTATACAGGTATCATAAATCTTTACTGAATGCGACATTGGATCTATCAATTTTGGAGTGGTCATAAACTTTCGATCTAGTAACTTAAAAATGAATCATATATTTAGACACCAGATGAATCAATGATTTGACCAGAATTTTTCACATCAATCGAATTCCGGAGCGACTCAAGAGATTGAGCCAAGATACTTTAATTTCGTGCCCTTTTTGATATCCACGTATCATATACACTAATTTATATTCATGCTAGTTGAATTTCAATTGCGGAAGAGTCTCATTTTGATAATGTAGATATATATAATATATATATATTACTTATTTATTCAATAAATTGGATTGATTGATACGAATTGATTTTCTGTTACGAAAAATTGACGAAACAATAGCCAACCCAATAGCTGCTTCGGCGGCTGCAATAGCTATAATAAAAATGGAAAAAATATCTCCTTTTAATTGGCGACTATCAAAAAAATCCGAAAATGTTACGAAATTTAGATTAACTGAATTAAGTATAAGTTCAAGGCACATAAGAGCCCTAACCATATTTCGACTCGTGATCAATCCATAAATACCGATAGAAAATAAATAGGCACTCAAAACAAGTACATGTTCGAGTATCATTGACCAGCTCCTTATTAATTTGAATTCATTTCAATATGAACAACAATTCCACAAATTCGGTTTCCTAGAAGAAGTACTAATAAGTACAAAAGAAAGGACTAGTATTTTCTTCTGCAATTCAAATAGAATTGAAAAGAAATGGATTTAATAACCCAAAACAAAGTTCCATTTTTCTTGCTGTTAAGAGTTATAAAGATTGGATTGATCATTGACGAGCAACGGCAATTGCACCTATCAAAGCAACTAAAAGTATTATTGAAATGAGCTCAAATGGAAGAAAAAAATCAGTTGATAAATGAATTCCAATTTGTTGACTATTACCTATCAAATCTTGCTCTATAATCTGATTTGATTTTGTCGTCCAAATAATCCCGTACCAAGACGTATCTAGAATAGTAGTAATTAGTGAAAAAAAAATACTTGTACAAACCAACGCCGTAATCCCATCACCAACAGTCCAAAGATTTGAATCTTTGGAATATTCTGAACCATTTAGGAACATCACAGCAAATAGGATTAAAACATTTATAGCTCCCACGTAAATAAGTAGCTGCGCAGCCGCGACAAAATAGGAGTTTGATAAACTAAAAAATAAGGATATGCAAACAAGAACCAATCCCAACGAAAAGGCAGAAAAAATGGGATTAGTAAGTAAGACCACCCCCAGACCTCCTACTATAAGACCCGATCCCAGAAAAACTAAAAGAAAATCATGTATTGGTCCAGGCAAATCCATTCTATTTAAAAGATAAATAAATCGAAATGTGTTTCATGATTTTATTGACTCGACCGGGAAATTTTTTATAATATGCTAATTTTTTATAATATGCTCCTAATTGAATTCGAATCGAATGAGTTGTAATTGGTGTAGGTACACAACTAGTGGACCCCCCTTCACTCGAAAAACAGCCTAGTTAGTTTAAGTTTCGTTCGAAATTCTCTATTTCGAACTAATTATGGATATATGATTTTCAATCCGAAAGAAAAATGCAGTGGCGCTTAGCACTAACCAATCGAGAGTTGGTCCGAATTTTTAGTTATTGGTTATTGACCAAGAAAAAAAAATAAAGAACTCATTCCTTTAGATTAGATCCAATTGAATCTTGATAATTAGAAATTCTTCTTGAATCAAAACGTTTTGACGTTTTTTATTTTATTTGCGATGAATTCAAAATTGTCCGAATTGTATAATCCTCGATTACTGACATTGGTAAACGACCCAAAGCGATTTGATTATAATTCAATTCGTGACGATCATAAGTAGAAAGTTCATATTCTTCTGTCATTGATAAACAGTTTGTTGGACAATACTCAACGCAGTTACCACAAAATATACACACTCCGAAATCAATACTGTAATTAAGCAATCGTTTCTTTCGAATACCGGGTTCCAATTTCCAATCAACAACGGGCAGGTCTATAGGACATACACGAACACATACTTCACAAGCAATGCATTTATCAAATTCAAAATGGATTCGACCGCGGAAACGTTCCGATGTAATTAATTTTTCATAAGGATATTGAATAGTTACGGGTAAACGATTTGCGTGGGATAAGGTAATCATGAACCCCTGACCAATGTACCTTGCAGCTCGTACTGTTTGTTGACCATAATTCATGAACCCAGTTACCATAGGGAACATATCGTAAAGATCTATGAATAATTTTATCTTTGTTTCTTTCTCTTGTTTGAGAGACACCATAAATATAGACTAGCCCAGTCCTTTTTCCGTTACAGTGAAAGAAGTTGGGAAGAAGTTGTTAATAATAGATTACCGAGAGAAATGGGTAAAAGAAATTTCCATCCAAGATTTAATAATTGGTCCATTCTTAGTCTAGGTAAAGTCCATCTTGTTGTGATAGAAATGAACAAAAACAAATAAGTTTTTGCTAATGTAATAAAAATACCAATTGTCGTTCCAAAAACGCTACCCACTTTAGTTATTTCAAAGAGCCCAGGAACGAATATGTACGGGATAGAGATATTCCAACCGCCCAAGTAAAGAACTGTTACAAATAACGAAGAAACTAATAGATTTAGATAGGAAGCAACGTAAAATAAACCAAATTTGATACCTGAATATTCGGTTTGATAACCTGCTACTAATTCTTCTTCGGCTTCTGGTAAATCAAAGGGTAATCTTTCACATTCTGCTAGGGAAGAAATTAGAAAAACAAGAAACCCTATAGGTTGACGCCACAAATTCCACCCCCACAAACCATATTTTGATTGGGCTTCAACTATATCAACTGTACTTGAACTGTTAGATAATTATAGTCGGTGATAACATCACTGTTCGCATCGCTATTCCAGAACCGTACGTGAGATTTACACCTCATACGGCTCCTCGGGGGCTGCCAATAAATCTAAGGACCTCCTTGCTATTCTTTATCTTGATACTCCAACCATATCAATATATAGATATATAGATAGAGTCAAAAACGGGGGTAAGGTCCCGAATTAAACTAATGGAATTCTATCCGATAGGCTATAATAATAATTAAGTCATTCAAAAAGCACTTCTGAATTGATCTTGTCCTTTAATAATTGCAATTTTTCTTTGTTGAGTAATAACCTAATCCTTCAATAAAATACTCCTTGTAGTAATATCAAGAGATATTTCAACCCAGCCTTTTCATTACGAAAAATCATTACGAAAAAAAATGAAGCATTCCATTAGTTCATGAATCATGACAGGATATCGCTATGAATATGAATATATAAAAGAATAGAAAGATCTTTTTGTTTTTCTTCCTATTCTTCTTTCTGAAAATGGGGGTTTCAAAAAAGGATTCTTTCGTTCCTGATAGTCATTTTGTAATCTGTGGATAGGAGCATACTCTGGATCGGAATCGCGAGGAGTACTGCTTGATCATTTCTACCAAACTTCAAGCCCCAATTAGTATTCTTTTTACGTTATGAAAAAAGATCCTGTTGGATAATTTACATAATATAGCTCCATCACTAATCCTTTATGTATTTTTGTGTTCCTAACCATCCACTTCTTTTTTATCAATCATCCGTTCGGGTACTACAGAGAACCAAACGAGAAGCAAAACTCTATACGGTTGAGATTTTGAGCCCGCTTCAAGCTAGGATGACTAATCAACCAATCTTGGGCTAAAAGTTTTGCTGCTATTTACTTTCTTTTAATTCTTGTACGTAGGAAATGAGACTCACTCTTTTTACTGCAAAATTGGAAGCTGTTTTCTTTCACTCATATAACTATCTGATTTAGTCCATCAACATCACCAATGAATAAGATATCTATTCCATTTCTTTACTAACAAGAAAGAAATTAAGAAAGGTTTATGGTTAAACGAATCGCACGTAGAGATATTGATAACACACAAAGAGTTAATGGTATTTCATAACTAATTGATTGAGCAGCGGCTCGTAGACCACCTAAAAAAGAATATTTATTATTTGATCCATATCCTGACATAAGAAGTCCGATGGGAGCAATACTGGAAACGGAAATCCACAAAAAAACACCGATATTGAGATCAGATAAGACAAGGCGATAGCTAAAAGGAATTACTGAATAACTTAGTAAAATGGATATAACTGCTATGGATGGTCCTATGCTGAATAAACGAGTATCTCCTCGAGACGGGAGAAGATTCTCTTTGAAAATGAGTTTTGTTCCATCAGCTAAAGCTTGAAGAATTCCCATAGGCCCTGCGTATTCAGGCCCAATACGTTGTTGTATTCCGGCGGAAATTTCCCTTTCTAACCACACTATTACGAGTACACCTAGAGTAATTCCTAATACAAGACTCAAAATAGGTACAAGCATCCATACGATTCCATAGACCTCTTTCAAGGATTGCAATCTGGAAAAAGAATTAATATCTTGTACTTCGGTTGTATCAATTATCATTTCAACGATCTACTTCTCCCATAATGATATCTATGCTACCTAGTATCGTCATAATATCAGCCAATTTCATTCTTTTAACTAACTGAGGAAGAATTTGCAAATTGATAAAACCCGGCGGGCGGATTTTCCATCTCCAAGGAAAACCACTTTGATCTCCTATTAAAAAAATTCCCAATTCTCCTTTTGGAGCTTCAACGCGTACATAAAGTTCTTGCTTCGGCAATTCAAAAGTGGGAGAAGGTTTTTTACTAATGAATCGATATTCAAAACCGTCCCATTCTGGATCCTTTTCTCTATCAAAGCATCGTATTTCAAAATTTTCATAAGGCCCCCCCGGAATTCCTTCCAGAGCCTGCTGAATAATTTTGATAGATTCCGTCATTTCACTGATTCGGACTAAATAACGAGCTAATGAATCCCCTTCTTTTTGCCACTGGATTTCCCAATCCAATTCGCCGTAACATTCATAACGATCAACTTTACGAAGATCCCATTCTATTCCGGAAGCTCGTAGCATTGGTCCTGATAAACCCCAATTTATTGCTTCTTCCCCGCCAATAATGCCCACCCCCTCAACTCGTTCTAAAAAAATGGGATTCCGCGTAATAAGTTTTTGATATTCCGAAACTGCTGTTACAAAATAATCACAGAAATCCAAACATTTATCTATCCATCCATACGGGAGATCGGCCGCCACTCCTCCGATACGAAAATAATTATGCATCATTCTCATACCGGTAGCAGCTTCAAATAGATCATATACTAATTCTCTTTCTCTGAAAATGTAGAAAAAGGGAGTCTGTGCACCAATATCCGCCATAAAAGGGCCAAGCCATAAGAGATGAGAAGCTATACGACTCAACTCTAACATAATTATTCTAATATAACTTGCTCTTTTAGGTATTTGAATATTCCCCAACTGTTCTGGTCCATTTATGGTTATTGCTTCGGTGAACATAGTCGCTAAATAATCCCACCGTGTTACATAAGGCAGATATTGTATAACAGTTCGGTTTTCCGCAATTTTTTCCATCCCTCGGTGTAAATAACCCAATATTGGCTCACAATTAATAACATCTTCACCGTCTAGAGTAAGGATGAGCCGAAGAACACCATGCATTGATGGGTGGTGAGGTCCCATATTGACTATCATGAGGTCTTTTCTTGTCGTTGTTACATTCATAGGTTATTCCTCGATTCTTTCTTTCATGAATTGCTCAAAACGAAAAAAAAAAAAGTTCATCAAAATTCAAGATCTACGAAATTAAATAATTCAAGTTTTTGTTCAAATTAACGAGTTTTTCATTCTCGGATATCTAGCTGACTAATTAATTCTTTATAACGGACGTTGTTTTTCTTTGACAAATAAGACAGCAGGCGTTGTCGTTTTCCTAGGATTTTACGTAGACCCCTCTGGGATAAAAAGTCTGTTCTGTGGAATTCCAAATGGGAAGTAAGTCTTCGTATCTTATTGGTGAAGCTAACTACTTGAAATTCAACAGATCCTCTGTTTTCTTCTTGTGAAATAACGGAAATAAATGAATTTTTTACCATAAAAAATCTTCTATCGGCCTTTTTTCTTTTTGAACTAAATGAATTTTACCAATCAGTAAGAATAATGCTAGTCATTTTTTTTTGTATATATAATAATATAATTTGTGTAGGAACTCTGAATTTTCTCAACTAATTTCATGAAATCATTTTATCAAATAAAGTTCATCAATCCAATTTACGAGTTGTTTGAAATAGGAATCTGAAAGCATGGTATATTTTTACACTCAAAACACACAAAATAAATCAAAACACAGAAAATAAAAAGAAACGAACAAAAGAAAAGCAAAAAATACGAACAAAAGAAGAGCCAAAAATACGAACAAAAGAAGAGCCAAAAATCTGTTCATCTAATATAAAAAAATAAAGATTCTGTTCATTTATTTCTAGAGCTGATCAATAGTGGTCTGTGCAAAAAAGATTCTGTTCATTTATTTCTAGATCTAATCAATAGTGGTCTGTGCATTGGATTTCCATTCCGATACCGGCGGAATGGAAATCCAATGCATCTCTTTATGTCAGATCTCAAATAGGGTATAGAATGGATATAAAAAAGGTATCATTAACGAATTTTCAATCGCGGATACATATGTATCCTTAGCATACTGAAACGGCTGCCATTATGGGCATTAAACCAATATCGATTCATACAAGCTAAATCTTCTAATCGATAATTAGGCCAAAGAAATGATTTTATTAGTTTCTTTTTCTTTTTTTCACTGGTATCCACAACTTCACCACTGTTTTTTACGTATTTGCGAAATACTGGATTTTTATGAATAAGATTTCCGTATCTCGAATAGAAAGAAATTAGGATTCGCAATTCTCTACGTCGTTTGGTGGATAAAATTGTTTCAGGAACAAACAAATCAGAATCACTTTTGTGTATAGTTTTCGCATTGGTCTTAAGCGCAAAAAACGCTCTTCGGGCTCTGTATTTTTCACTAAGATCGAAACTCTCATTATGATCGGAGGGATCAAGCTGCTCAACCAAGGCAATCTTTATCAGTTGATACATCAAAAATGTTCCGTCCCTCGATTTTACATTTGTAGATCTACGAAATGTGTCTACACCGAATAGGGAGGAGGTAAACACAAGGTTATCAAGACTTTTTTGTTGCTCCAGAAACTCCATTTCCAGGTATTCCCTTTTGATCGCCCTTATCAAATTTCTTTTTAGAGATTTGTCATCTTTGATTACCTTGAGTCTATTCAATTCGACTACATTCATTTTTAGGTTGTCGTATCGATCATAGTCCTCCTCATCATCCTCATCCGCCGGCGCTTTCAATTGAATAGCACGGGTATTCCAGAAGTTCATGAAGTCACGGAAGGGTACTCTCGCTATAGCGCCTAGTCTCGGGCGTGGAAAATTACTGTGTATCATTTTTTGAACACTTTTCGCATATTCGATCCTTTCTTTTTCTTTCTGCTTGATCCGTTCCTCTTTTTTCTTCTCTTTTTGCTTTTTTTCCTCCTCTTTTTGCTTCTCGAAGAGTTCCTTGTTTTCCTTCTTTAAGATTTTATCTAATCTTTTCTTTTCTTTTTTCTTTAACATTTTCTTGTATACAGCCTCGAAAAATTTCTCCTCTGACAGTTCCTCGTATTGATTCTCTAGCATTGTATCGTGATTCATTTTTTTATTTTCAAGAAAAGTGTCTACCTTCAGTGCAAGACGTTGTTCATTTTTCCTTATAAATTGGTGAAGAGCAATTCCCCATCCATCTTTCTTAGGAAGCTTAGGATGTTCATTATAAAACAATAACTTTAGGTTTAGGCTCCACGGTCTTACTTGATATGTAAGATCCAGGTTCATCAATTCCGGGAAGAACCAACTGTGCAGATCCGAGATGTAACTATTTGGTAATTTTGTATTCATTCCCCGCCAATCAAAAAAACTTGGTTTTTCTTTTTTAGTTCCTTTAGAAATTTCTTGAGTTCCTTTAGAACTTTCTTTAGTTCCTTTAGAACTTTCTTTAGTTCCTTTAGAACTTTCTTTAGTTCCTTTAGAACTTTCTTTAGTTCCTTTAGAACTTTCTTTAGTTCCTTTAGAACTTTCTTTAGTTCCTTTAGAAATTTCTTGAGTTCCTCTAACCTTACAACTTTCATAAGCTTCCACTACACTTTCTTTAACATTATTGTCAGTTTCTGTATAACTTTCCAAAGTTCTTGTAGCATTTTCCCAATTCCAAAGAACCCCAGGCTTAATACTTGTATTACCATTTGCCGCGGCCCAGTACTTAGCAGCATCACCACTATTTGCCGCGATCCAGTCCTTAAAACCTCTCTCTTGCTCTATCTCTTTCTCCCTCTCTTTCGCTAGCTCTTTGATCCTCTTTTTCTTCCTCTCTTTCGCCAGCTTTGCCTGTTTCTCCCTCTCTATCTTTTCCGCCCTCGCTTTCGCCATCGCTTTCTCCCTCTCTTTCGAGTATGTACCCCTTATTTTCGGCACCCGAATTCTCATTCCCTTCCCCTGGGGCAGTTGAATCTTCGCGTTCGCCTCCCGGTACCTCCTCTCTTTCTCCCTCGCTTTCTCTAGCTGTTCCTCTATCTCGTTATCGCTCTCTTTATCCATCGCTTTCTTCCTCTCTTTCGCCCTATCTTTCTGGTTTCCACCAATTAAATCAACAGGGAAAAGTCTCCAAGAAACATATTTGCGTTCTGGAAACGTAGACAGATCCGGAAGATCATTATTTTTTAATAAAAACTGATTGATAAGAGCAAGACCTTCTGGATTATCAAATAAATTTGCTTTCCGTCTATTGTAATTGTAAGAAATTTGTTGTTTCTTATTTATCCATAGTGGTAATACAGAATTTATCCATCGTGGTAATACAGACTTCTCTTCGGAATTAATAGATTGATTCGCTTTCCGTCTATTGTAATTGTAAGAAATTTGTTGTTTCTTATTTATCCATAGTGGTAATACAGACTGATCTTCGGAATTAATAGATTGATATGAAAAAAGGTTATAGCTATAGGATTTTAGAGAGTTCTTAATATTCCCGGCTTTTTGATCTTGGAAAGTCCCGATAAATATCTTTTCTTCATCGTCTAATTCTTCATCGTCTAATTCTTCATCGTCTAATGAATTTGCTTCAAAGAATTGTTTTATTTTTTCAAATTGTTTTCTTTTTTCAAATTCTTTTCTTTCTTTTCTTTTTTTTTTAGAATACCTTTTCTTTTTATTTTTCCTTTTCCTTTTATTTAAGTCTGTATTTTCGTCCATACGTTGTTGAGTGACTTTAGTTCGTAATTTGGGGGGGTTTAAGCGATTCCATATAATTGGAGGTACGGTATATTGATACTGAGCCCTTAACCAGCTTTTCCATTGATTTTTTCCAGAATTCAAACTATTTTTATGTTTTAATTTAGAATGAAAGAGTTCTTGTGCTTCAAAATAATCCTTTAGTTCTTTCTTAAGAAAACGGGATGTTCCGTCATATTGAAGAACATATCTTAACTTATCTAAGTTAATAAGTTGGCTTTGGTATAATTTGTAAAATACATAGGCTTGGGACACAGAGGATAAGTGCGAATGTTTTGGTGACCTCTTAGTCTTCTTCCAAGTATTCTGAATCTTAATATTATTCTCATAAATCCTACTATCTATATTATAAAGCGAATCTTTAAAAATCGAAATAAAGGCATTTCTTTTTTTCTTTTTAAAAATCGAAAAAAAGGCATTTATTTTTGTCTTTTTTTTAGGTTTAGAAAGATTTGTTTTATACACTTTTTCTTTATTTGTTTCATTTTTGCCAATGGATTTTTCACTCATGTTTTTTGACTTTTTAAAAGACTTTTTAAAAAATTTAAAAGACTTTTTAATTTTTTTAAAAATGAGTGAATGGATCTTGCGAATAGAAACGGCACCTTGAAGAAGATTGAGGTATACCCTTTTAATATTGCGGGATACCCTTAGTAGAATATAATAGGATTTTCGGATTCTTAGAAAATAAACTTTGGGTGGGCAAGTCTTTATTCTTTTTAATGTCTTTAAAATCTTTTTTTTTGCTTGTACGAGTTTATCAGGAGAATCGGGTTCAGGAGTGAAAACTATTTTCTTTCTTTCTTTTGTAACTTTATCTATGTCATCCCAGATTGCTCTTAGTTCATTATCCAAATCCGACAGTTCTTTTTCCGGATCCGCCACTTTTTCTTTTGGCACTGAATCATCTTTCAAAGCTCTAACTGGCCCTTGCAACAACGATTCGCGAATCTTCGGATTACTACTCATTCTAAAATCTTGTTCTTTTTTAAGGTTCTCTATGTCTTTTTGAGAAAGAGTGAACTCAGAGTTTTCTCTTACTACAGATAATTCAATTGGGCGTCTTTTTGAAAGCTCTCTTGTTAGAAATAGAAAGCTTTTGATGACCCAATTTTTTGTGTTTTTTAAGACGTTTAGAAAACGTTTGCTTAGAATTAGAGAATGTTTCTTTTCAAATTGGCGAATTCTCTTTTTGAGTTCTTTTCCAATGGGATTAAAAAATCCTCCCAAATCCGGACTTATTAGATCACCGTAAGGACGGTCGGTTAAGAGCCCAAAACTTGTTAAAAAACGAGTCCTCCGGTCCCCTTCAAATGCCTGCGGACCTTTTTCTGTGTTGAAAAAACGAAACCCACGACGGGCCCTTTTGCGTTTCTTCGGACCTTTTTCTTTCTTGAAAAAACGAAGCAACCGGTCTGTCTTGAAAAAACGAAGCAACCGGTTCCCTTTTTCTTTCTTCGGACCTTTTTTCTTCAAAAAACGAGCCCAAGGACGGGCCCTTTTGCGTTTCTTCGGACCTTTTTCTTTCTTGAAAAAACGAAGCAACCGGTCTGTCTTGAAAAAACGAAGCAACCGGTTCCCTTTTTCTTTCTTCGGACCTTTTTCTTTCTTCGGATCTTTTTGAATGGATCGCGTACTGTACCAAGGTTTAAGGGAAAAAGGGTGGGTGACCAGTATCTGAAGACCTTCGTCTATCCAGTTTTTTGGCAATCGGTCGTACTTCAGTTGTTCTGATACTCGCATACCATTATAGGTACATATAGAATACGTTTCTCTCTGCAAACGCGCGAAGTCTCTTTTCCACTCGGGAGCTTGCAATAATAACATACGGACTAGATTTTTCCCTATTATCAATGCAGGGAATACAACCTTTTTTCTAAGAAAAATCTGCAGGAATAATATGAAAGCTCTTACGGCTTGACCATAGTCAACGTTCTCCCACATTTCCATTACAGTCTCAATTCGTATATCATCCGCCACTTCTTCGTCGCCTTTATCTATCACGCCTGGGAGTGGCACCCCCAAGATTTTCCGGATTTGCTTGCTCTTAGCCGTGTCCTGAGGTTCCTGACTCTTCCTACGCGAGTATTTTTTAACTTTATTCACTTTTTTTTCCGGTTTTTCCATCCAGGTGTCAAAAAAGAATTTCACCTTCACGGCGATATTAACACACAAAGTAATAAAGTTGCGGGGGGTAAAACCGAAAGCGAAAAGAGGGGAGCGCGCATTTACTTGAAATACCTTACAAACGTATGCTTTACGTCTATCGTACCGCGCGGATCCCCTGATTAGACCTCGACGAAAATCGGAGATCTCGCCTAAAAAACGTATCGCATATGGTGTTTGATTTCTCTTACGCGTCTCCCACCCAATCTCACCCTCCTCCGCTATGATTTCGCTTTTACGCATCTCTAGGTTTTTCATAGCTTCTGCCGCCTCCTTCTCAGTAAACACAGCTACACGTTTGAATGCGAGTACTCGAAGATCATAATCCCTGAACCTAGTGGTTCTCGGTTCTGACCTCTCCAGGTATTCTAACTCGTTGATTAATCTGTATTTCCATCGAGGAACTTTTTTACTGATTTTGTTTATTCCCCTAATTTTTCTATTTCGTTTGTGATCCCGTATACGTAACCACTTCACTCGACCTAGAGCGTAGTCACGAATTGCCTCTTGTCCTTCTACATCAACAATTAGTGTTTTTTTTGTGGTTTTGACGTATGAAAAATTTTTCCATTTTTTCCTATGTGTAAGTTTTTCTCTTGGAGGTATATACTCTCTACCTAGCATCTTGTAGAAGTAGACCCAGCTGTCCGCGGAAACCAGAAATTGGTGGACCTTATTCGCCCACTTGACTGTACGCTTCGTTCGGATTGCCTCCCAACCTGTTCCTGGGGCTAAATGAAACTCGGGGGCCTTTGCCGTAATCTGGTCTTTACTCAAACGGTTCGCTCCGGTAACCAAAGGATCGAATGTTTCCATCAAGTATCCGTTTTTTTTAGTTTTTTTATTATATTTAACTAACCTTCTCCTTGTGTCGAGGACACTTAGCAGGGTAGGTCTTTTCCTTCTTTGGAGGAGATTTAGCAGACTTCTTTTTTTCTCTAAAATGTCAATTCGATTTTTCAATTCTCTAATCAGGCTTTTCGTTTTTTGTTTATTTTGAGAAGTCCACTGGGTATAAGTAGGATCATACCACCGAAGATACCGCCATAGATGAAAAATTGGTGGTACCCGCCTTTTATGTGTTTTTTGTTTCATTAGTGCGTTTTCCCACAATCTTCTTTGTACCAGTTCCCCGAAAGCTACTAAACTGCGTGGATATGTAAAACATAGTCTTTCTTTTCCATCGGTTTGACATTTATAAAAACAATATTGTGACGTTTCATTTTTTACAGCGTGTTGAACGTGACTATGCGTTTTTATATATCGTAATGGACGGAGTGATTTGTACGGGTCAAAAAGAAGAGTGACATTAGGTTTTAATAAATATTTTTTTTCTTTCAATATTGATAACGTTTCTTTCAATATTGATAACGTTTTTTCTTTCAATATTGGTGTTTTTTCTTTCAATATTGATAACGTTTTTTCTTTCAATATTGATGTTTTTTCTTTCAATATTGATGTTTTTTCTTTCAATATTGATAACGTCGAATTCTCTTCTGTTTTCTTGATTTCCTTCGGATCCCCCCTTTTTCCTCTCTTTTGCACCTTCGGTTTTCCTCTCTTTTGCACCTTCCGTTTTCCTCTCTTTTGCACCTTCCGTTTTCCTCTCTTTTGCACCTTCGGTTTTCCTCTCTTTTGCACCTTCCGTTTTCCTCTCTTTTGCACCTTCGGTTTTCCTCTCTTTTGCACCTTTGGTTTTCCTCGCTTTTGCAACTTCGGTTTTCCTCGCTTTTGCAACTTCGGTTTTCCTCTCTTTTGCAACTTCGGTTTTCCTCTCTTTTGCAACTTCGGTTTTGCTCTCTTTTGCAACTTCGGTTTTCCTCTCTTTTGCAACTTCCGTTTTGCTATCTTTTGCAACTTCCGTTTTGCTATCTTTTGCAACTTCGGTTTTCCTCTCTTTTGCAACATTGCTCTCTTTTGCAACATTGCTCTCTTTTGCAACTTCAGTTTTCCTCTCTTTTGCAACATTGCTCTCTTTTGCAACATTGCTCTCTTTTGCAACATTGCTCTCTTTTGCAACATTGCTCTCTTTTGCAACTTCCGTTTTTCTCTCTTTTGCAACATCTGTTCTTCTCTCTTTTGCTCCTTCTCTTCTTTTCTCTGGTCCCACTCTGCGTCTACCTCAGCTTTCATGTTCCGCTCTATTTTTGCTTCCATTAGTAGGGGTTTTTCGGCCGGGTCCGCAAAGAAAAGGGGTGTTCGATCTAAATAGAAAAGAAAGATAGCAAATAAGACAATACTAAAGAGGTGCTCCATATCCTTTATGAATTTTACTCTCGTGTACCTATTCTCAAATCCACGAAGGAGCAACCTAAAATAAAATCGAAGCAAAAGGTTTCCTTCGTTGAATATGAAAGATCCCTTTATCCACCACCTTAAATCGTCGTATCCCCTAGAATTCTTTATACTGACTAATAGCGATTCAACCTCTTTCCTGCTTAAAATCTCACGAATTAAACCAGCAACAAAAGACTTTCTCCATTTTTCTATAATGTACTTAGTCGATGGAATAATTATATCAAATGTAATGTCCTTCATTATCTTCGATCTAATAAACCTAAGTATCCAAACGAATACCAATCCAAGACATTTCAGGATTAAAATATGACCAATTAACCAACCAACAAAGCTACTTAGGACAAATGACATCTTATTGTTATTGTTGCATCGAAAGATGTAAATGTGGCTTAATCTGGTTAACATTGGCCTTCCCAAAAGGCTAAGACTCAATAATTGAAAAAGCAAATTATTCAGGAATGCCCATTGAATCCTAAGAATCCGCATTGTCGTAGTCAATTTCAAAGGAAAAAGCCTGTCGTCTTCGCTATTGTTGGCTAAGAAATGACAGAAAAAATACGGTGCAACTAGTAAAAATATTGTATGAGGTTTACATAACGCTAGATTCAGAGGCCCATAAAGGACTGATATGAATATCAAAAGTTGTCCTGTAAAAAAACCTGCAGTTTCTGATACCTTCTTTTCGATTGCGTCTGGGTCGTTTTCAAACCGCGGTCGGAGAAGGAAGAGATAAGAGGACCCCATGGAAAATGCGCTAATAAATCCATAATAGAGTCCGACCATAACGATGGAATTGGTTATCTTCATGGATGCGGATACGAGATTATCCATTAGAATCGCGAACCTAATCTTGTAGGATAGGCTAATGAAACTACCTATTAGTACCTCTCTGGACATCTTCTTTAAAATCATCACGAACTTCTTCTTGAAAATCATTAGAAACCTCCTATGGTTTTCGTTTTTTTTGTTAAGAGCTAACTCTCAATATGTATGGGGATGTATGGGGTAGAATTACTTTTTTTGTTTGTATAAACAAAAAAAAAAAAAAGAATTAGTAATATTATTCGTAATTGTCTTCGTTCATTATATGAAATTCCTAATTGTCAATATTTCGTTCATTATATGAAATTCCTAATTGTCAATATT